CCAAAATGGCATTTTCCTTTGATCCAATTTTTTTTTTTTCCTTATCATTCAGGAAAGCTAAGAAAATCTCAGGGTAACACACATTCTCTAAAATTTGTCGTAGATTCAAACCCATAGCTGATGATAGAACTAGAATAGATATTTTCTGTTTCCTACTCATGCGGGCCCATATCCTTGCTTTTCTATCAATCTCTAATTCTATTCTCCCCCCCCAATCTGATATTATAGTCCCAATATAGACCGAAATTCCGTTATGATCCAATTCTGAGCGGTAATAAATACCGGGGCTTTGCAATATTTGATTGATTACAATTCGGTATATTCCATTTATTAGAAAAGTTCCTAGGGAATTCATTAAAGGAATGTTTCCAATAAAAATTTTTTGTTCTTGTATATCCCTACTGTTTTTCCAAATTAATCCCGCGGATACATATAATTCAGAAGAATATGTAAGTGATTCATATACAGCATCTCCTTCTTTTATCAATGGTTCGACTAATTGATATGTTTCCACAAATAATTGAAATTCAATTTCTTGATCTGTATCTTTAATTTTTGGAAACTTAGAAAACTCTTCTGTTAAGCCCTGATCAATGAACCTACAAAATCCTTCAAATTGGATTTGATTAAATCCAGGTATTGTAGACATTCCCTCGTTTACATCCTCGAGCATTTTTAATTTCCCGTTTATTAACTATTTTTAAAATCTCATTATTGGATCGTGCCTCATTCAATTCAATTATATAGATCGATCTAGTAATGATAGAATTTTTATTCTGTTTACAGAATCGCATAAAATTTTATCTAACTCCATAGATGGATATGGAATGTATGAAATACATATGAACGGTGGAATAAAGATAATTTTATACTCAAATTCGAATTTGCAAGAAATACAACTGGAAAGGGGTTGAGAAATTACACATTACACTTAACTTCGACTTAGGAAATTTTGTATAGAATAGCAAAACAAAACGTGATTTAATTTCTACCATTATTATGATATTACATATTCCAATATGATTGGAATATCCCTAAAATAAATGGATAAAATAAATGGATATGGATTCAGGATTTCATCTTTCGATGGGATAAAGAACCAATAATCAGAAACACTAGAAAGTTTATTTTTTTTAAGACTTAGTTGGCGTTTTCGTGTATTTCTTTGTTTAATTAAAAAAAAATTGCATATACATAGAAAAGATGTATTTTTATCTATTTGTATATATTTTCGATTTATATATTATATATATATATTTTTTATATATAATTATATATAATTATTTTATATAAAATATTAAATTCGATTTGATAGAGGAATTCTAGACAGATAAGATATCAGATTAGCTATCTGTGTAAAATTTTATGTTCTAGGGTTTACATATACCCATAATTGGTGTTATAATTCGAATTGAGAATAATTTTGTATTGAAAAGAATCAATACTGATTGGTTAGGTATCCATTTTTTTTCTGATATAATTAAGATTAGGGAAATACAATTTTCGATTTAAATCCACGAATCGTTCGTAAATTCACAGTCAATAGTTAATGGTTCAAATTTGTCCTTAATTTTGTCTTTTGTGAAAGAAAAGTCACTTTTTTATTTCATATAGAAAGCAGAAAGAATTTAAATAGTGTATGTTTTGAAATACTATACAAAATTAATTGAAAAAATAAATCCAATCAAAAAAAAAAAGAAGGATTGATTTTTCGGAATTTAGGAAAGGGATTAAAAAAAATGGGATTCACGGTGCAAGTAAAAAAAAAAAGAGTCCCCCTTTCCAAAATAAAGGAGGACGATATTTTTGTCTATTTTGTGTCGTCTTGGCGGCATGGCCGAGTGGTAAGGCGGGGGACTGCAAATCCTTTTTCCCCAGTTCAAATCCGGGTGTCGCCTCATCAACAAAAGACGCAAAGTACCTTATTCCCTTTTGCTGATATAATTTGTTGAATTTTCCCCCAACAGAAGCACGCGGAGGAAAAGTCACCTTGATACTTCCAAGGGTCTTACTGCTTATTTTGTTTGTACTAAAAGTTTTTCAGTCATCATATAAAAACTTCTTAAAATTAATTGGCTTTTTTGGAGTGTTTCATCAATATATTGAAGATATTTTTTTTGACTCTGCGCCAGCGATTCTACTATTATTAGTATTAGTGAACAATAATAGAAAACTTCCTTAAATAGAAAAATTCATTAATAAAAAATTCCTTCATATTCATAAAGATAGAGGACATAATTCACATGGATATAGTAAGTCTCGCTTGGGCTGCTTTAATGGTAGTCTTTACATTTTCCCTTTCACTCGTAGTATGGGGAAGAAGTGGACTCTAGGGGTACTACTAATTGAGTTGAGAAATCAAACTGTATCAATTGTTTTATACATTATTCTGCAAAGATTTTAAACTTTAACTCTTGTTTAAATTCAATTAAATTGAATTTAAAATATCTTCATTTCAAAATTCTATATCTATATTGGATTTGAGTGAAGTAATCTATTCTATGAATAATATATGAATAATACCCTTTTCTTTTAATTTAATCAAACAAATATTTCAATGATTGTGGTGTTAATATTTCCAAAGTAAAACGAATACAAATGATAGGAAATTCATTCCAACCAAATTTTTCCTAAATTATCTATTTCCATAAAGTGGTTCTTACCAGAGTTATATATCAACAATGAGGTGAGGGGGAAGGGATCGCCCTCCCTTTTTTTGTTTGTCTCTTTCCTGTTCAAAGAGAAAAAAAGTACTTCTTTTATTAACTTTTATTATAAATAGTTATTGGTTCTTAAATATTCAAAGTGATTAAAATTAAGTGACTTTTCCATGGGAAATAAGATATTTTCTTGCTTAGTTTATTATTTGTTTTATTCTTTTATAAAATTGATTTATGCTATACCTTATTTTATTAACTTGACTTATTTCATATCATGATTCAAGGATTAAATAAAAACGGGCAGGGTTTACTAATCCTTTTTGTTTTGTTGAAACCTTAAAAGTTTTTATAGAACTCCTTTCCTTGAATGATCTGTCAACTGCTCGATCAATTCTTTCTTCGAAATGTTAAAAAAAGATTTCTTGATTTTCTTTTATTAATAGTAATAATTAATATTACTATATGTCCAGATTTTTTACTTTTTTTTTTTTTTTATTCTTTCAGTGGATGTTGGGATTCATATTGAAAATAATCAGAACTATAGGAATTAGAATAATAAAAGTAAGACCTGCCTTTCGACTATTTCAGATTAATTAGAATCAACACAAATAGATGAAGAAATAGAATTGGGACATTATGTACATTCCATATAGAGAATTGATATCTAGATATATCAATATGAGATTATAGATTAATCTATATCTATACTAAACCTATATCTTCATCACAGTATAACTTTATACATTAGAATACCAAAAATAGGTAGTATGATAGAAAAAAAAAGATTTCTTTCTATCATACTATGGGATCTCATAGAATACTGCTAATTCTAGTCTATTTATTTCATCTAAAACGAAAACTAGTAATCCTTTTCATTTTATTCCGTCAATCATTGATAAGAACTAAGAAGTCAGGTTTCATTCAAATTAATCACCTTGACTAACAGTTTTTACGTATATTATAAGTAAAAAAGCAGTAGGAACTAGAATAAACAATGCAGTAGCAATAAATGCAAGAATATTTACTTCCATAATCTCATCGTTTCTTTCATTTTTCTTTACTTCGCAAAAACTCGGGATTAAATCCCATAGAGATACTAAATCTTTCGCCTCTACTCTAAATTCAATGGGATTAATTCCATCTCGATGATATTGAATTGGATCAATATCATGAATAACAATATCTGAGCTATCAAATCGCTTCATTGTCGAGAATTCAATAGTATAACATAGAAAGATTGTTTATCCATACCGAATTTAAAAACAGATTCTTGATTCAATTGCAAATTTATTTACTTTACTTTTTTTAATTTTTCATATTCTTTTCTCGAAAAAATAAAAAATTCTTGACTTCTTTGTACAATCATGGGAGACGTATCATGTAACCACCTTTCCTTTCCACTTAGATTGGTTACAACCAAACCCAAACAAAAGTGCTCAATTTGAAATTTGAATGAGATTAGACAAAATCGGAGCCAAGAAAAAAGATACTTAAAAAAAAAAAGAATTCTATCAAAGAAATTTAATTCATTTTGTATCGTACAAATCCGATTTTTTTGTGTGATTTATTTGTGTTGTGTATGGGGCTACCGAAAAAGATATGGTACTCGATTCGATTTCATTATACGGGTCAGGAGTAATCGAAAAATCCAAACTAAGTAGAGTATCTTTTTAAATCTTGAATATGACGCTACCAATAATTGTACTAATTCACATATGTTTCGATTAATCAGTACTAGTTGAAAAAAGAAAAAAAATTAAATAGTTAAATCTTAATTATGTAACTATTAAGTAACTATTAATTATGTTTATGTAACTATTTAATATGTAATGTAAATATTAAAATATTAATTATTTAATAATAATTTAATAATAATTAATTTAATAATTTTATTTAATAAATAAAATTCCATTATATTAATAATATAAATATTCAAAATATTCAAATTAAATTGAATAGTAAATAAAATTTCAAATTAACTAGAATTTGTATAGAAAATATTTAAATAGAATTAAATAAGAATTTAATATAGAAATATTAAATAAATAAGTCATAAGAATTAAGTAAAGTAATAAGAAAAAAAAAAGAAGTATCCCCTTGGGAATGAAAATGAAATTGTGCTATTTTATTTGCTCCCCTTTCGCAGAAGGGGGAGATATGAGTTGATGTATTTGTTTTATTCCATTTTTTTTTTAAGATTATTAGATCCGTCGGGACTGACGGGGCTCGAACCCGCAGCTTCCGCCTTGACAGGGCGGTGCTCTGACCAATTGAACTACAATCCCCGGGAAATGAAATAAAATGTACAGCATACATATTATTATGATTTCATTCAAACCCTTTTTTATATTTATATTTCGATTTTCGATTGAAATCAACGCCTTGGAACAGAAAGGGGAGTGTGATATTCACATGGATATACACTTTAATGATACAAAGGGACAGGGATTGCTAGTAATCTTTTCATTATTTCAAATCAAAATCGAATAAAAAAAATCTTTCAATGTAAAAAAAAAAGACTCTTTTTTCTTTACATTACTCTTTATTCTTAGACTTTATACTTACAAATCCGGATCTGAGTATAGATGATTAGCAAGATCAGAATTTTGAGAAAAAAAATAAATAAAACAAATAAAATAAAGAACAAGTAGAGATATATCCGAACTTTTTCCTTTTTTCCGTATCAGGCATTTCGCGAGAACAAGGGGCTTATTTCATGGCAGATCAGTGAATTATTGGGCCGAGCTGGATTTGAACCAGCGTAGACATATTGCCAACGAATTTACAGTCCGTCCCCATTAACCGCTCGGGCATCGACCCAGGAAGAATCAATTCCAGATTTTTTTATTAAAAAAAAGAATCCACGATCCCCTTCCGTTCGTAATACCCTACCCCCAGGGGAAGTCGAATCCCCGTTGCCTCCTTGAAAGAGAGATGTCCTGAACCACTAGACGATGGGGGCACATTTGCCCGACCGCCAGCATACTATGTTCATAGTATGAACAGTTTTTTGAAATTGTCAATATAAGAAAATGGTATGACTTGATTTGAAGAATCTTTGCCCCTTTCAGATTCCATAGAATTTTTTTATTCTTATATTAAGATTCATTCTAATCGCCATTATCCATTATAGGCCATTATCGATTAGAATAATTTCATTTAAATTTAATAATTAGATATAGAATAATTCTAATCGAGAATACTAATTTCAAATTCTAATTAAATAATTTATTTAATAAAAATTTATTTAATATTTAATTAATATTCTATTAGAATATAGTTTCTAATATAGTTACTTACTTTTTCTAGATTTAGAGATTGAATTTCTAATCTAGTTTCATAGATCTATCTTATCCACATAGTAGATCATTCAAGAATTCAATCAAATGAGCCCCTTTAACTCAGTGGTAGAGTAACGCCATGGTAAGGCGTAAGTCATCGGTTCAAATCCGATAAGGGGCTTTGGCGTTTTTTCATAAAACCAGCGGTAGTATTCCTATTTGAAGAGGGAATAGAAGTTGTTGAAGAGGGAATAGAAGTTGCTATTTATAATAACAAAAGTAAGAAACTCTAGAATTCTAATTAATTCTAAAATTTTAAAAAATTAATATAATTAATATTATAATGCTTTATTTTAGCTTCTTTTCGACTTTCGTTTAGAATCTATCTATAGAATATTCTATAGAATATTTGAATATATTATTAGTAATCTATTAGTAGTATTAGAATATTGTAATATCCAATATTAATATCTAATAATAATAAATTATTTTATTCTAATCTAATATATTTATATTTTCTATAATTTTTCTATTTATATAATTTTATTAATTTTATATAATATCTTTCTTCTATATTCTAGTTTAGTTATAGAATATATTTCTAGCTATTTCGAATATATTTTCTTCTATTTTTTATACTATTTTTTATAATAGTCTATTTTTTAGAATATATTCGAAATAGAATATATACTATTCTAGTTATAGTTATAGTATTTCGAATATATATTATTAGAATTCTAGAGTATTCTTTAGAATATATAATATTAGTCTATTTTTTTTTATCTAGTTATTTATAGAGTTAGAAAGTTTAGTTAGATATAGAGTTAGAAAGTTTATTTAGAAGGTTGAACATTTGTTTATTATATTAGAATAGAAATATAATGAATAATTCAATAAATGAGAAATTATCTCTTAAATCGACAAATTTCCTTCTTTTCCATAAATCAATCGTCAAAATTGGATTCGAAATCAATAAAAGTAAGTGGACCTAACCTATTGCATCATGACTATATCTACTATTCTGATATTCAAATTCGATATAGATGAAATTGAAAGAGTAGCTACGCTTTTTCTTTCATTTTGATATTTCTTTTTGAACTCCGAAAAAAAATCTGTCGATATTTCTGATTTAATCTTCTTGCTCCTAATTATTCTATCTAATTATTTTATTTCTATTAAGGAATAAATCACTATTCCCTTTCTCCATAGAAAAGTTTATTCGAAGTCATCAGATAAGACATAGAAAAGACTTTTTTAATATCTTTTTTTGATTCCAGAACATAAGATCAATATCAATAGAAATTGATATTGAATTTCTACCTAATATAAGATTTATATATAATAAGCCTAATAGAAAATTTATATATAATAACATTGATATATCTATCAGATCATGACTTCATGTACCACATATTTTTATATCAATACATACAATATCTTTTCCGACAATCTAATCTATTCTAGATTAGAGAAAAATACTTTCATTTCAAAATACTTTCATTAAAACATTAAAAGTTTTCTATTTTAATATTCTTATTTTAATATTTTATTGAATTTAA